ACTAAGAAAGGAGGGTTATGAAAACCCCGAAAGCCCCCTATCGGATTTGAACCGATGACTTACGCCTTACCATGGCGTTACTCTACCACTGAGTTAAAAGGGCCTTTTTTTTTTCAATTCCTGACTGAGTCACTATACGGATAAACTCGATATATGTACATATATTCTATACATACGTATATGCAATAGACTCATAACGGGTTGTGGAATATTCCGTTTTTCTTTACCTAGTATAGGTAAAAAGAAAAGGTTTATTGATATCAATGCAATAAATTGTTTCAATTTCACAATGGCCCTAATTACTTTTATTGAATTTCCCCCATCCGAACTTAATTCACTTGATACATGTATGTACTTCCCAATTTGATTTAGGCATAGATCCAAGATCTTTCATCGAATCATATGATCAAGAGATTCTACTTGTCTTCTGAACCAAATTTATTAGGTCAAAATTTGTAGCTTATTTTTTTATTCCGGATTTCCATTTCTCTTTTTTAAATTTCCTAGTTTAGTGGGGAGATATAGATAGGTATATATCATCTTAACAAAGGTAAATCAATGAATGAAAAGTCGAAGAAATTAAGTTAAAACCTTTTCTTAAAGACAAATTACTCCATGCAAGTATCTTAAACTTCATATTCTTTTGGTCTTTTTATTAGATAATAAATAATAAAAAGAAAAGAATCTCACTTTCTAGATTTCTAGAATCAAATCAATTCGCAATTTTTCGAATTTCTATAGAATCCATATAGAGAAAATAGAATGGCGATTTGAATCAATGATTCAGGACTAGAAACAAGGAATCAATAAATTATATGGAATCATGAACGACAGGAAGATCCGTCAGATCTAGTCATATTATTCTATTATATTGACAATTTAGAAAAACTAGTCATATTATGAGCATAGTATGGGTCGGTCAGGAAAACATGCCCCCATCGTCTAGTGGTTCAGGACATCTCTCTTTCAAGGAGGCAGCGGGGATTCGACTTCCCCTGGGGGTAGGGTACTATGAAAGGAGGTTGATCATGGATTCTAAATAACCTTAGAAGTGATTGTTCCTGGGTCGATGCCCGAGCGGTTAATGGGGACGGACTGTAAATTCGTTGGCAATATGTCTACGCTGGTTCAAATCCAGCTCGGCCCAAAAAATCGCTGATCCACCATGAATGGATATAACCCATTTATTTTCCAGAAAGAACGAATACGCAGGAAAAAAAGTAAAAACTTTCTGCCCTACTTCTTTTTTATTTTCTCTTTTTCCTTGAAAAATGGATTCTCAATCGATTTGAGAATAACAACACGGATTACTAGTAATCCGTGTTGTTATCACTAAGCATTCACAGCACTATCAATAGATACGCGGATCCCTGTTCCAACGCCATAATTCAAAATAAAGGGGCTTTGCATGAAATCAAAATAATAGAGATATACTTTTTAGGGGGATTGTAGTTCAATTGGTAAGAGCACCGCCCTGTCAAGGCGGAAGCTGCGGGTTCGAGCCCCGTCAGTCCCGACGTATTCAATATATACTCAATTCATCCCTTCTTTTTCGGAGAAAAGGGTATAGGGAACAGAATTTCATTTCCAAAAGTAATCTTTAGTTATTTTTTAGCATTTATCATCAAACAAATCCGTTCTATTTTAAATAGTAACAATTGGTGGGAGAGAGACATATGTGAATTAGTCCAATTATTGGGGGCAGCATATTCATAATTCCCGTAGATACTCTGACTGCATTTTTTTTATTGCTCCTCATCCTTGTAATGTATAACAATACTATATGTTTATTTTTTTTTACTAGGAGAAGTTTTTGCACTAACATTAGAAAATGAATTAAACATAGTTACCCTGATGGAACCCATTCGGGTTAAACCCATTTTTTGGTTCCAATTGTATGGAATCTTAATTACTAAAAAGAATCTCGTCCCACCGAGCAAGGGAATGCATCCTTTTTTCCTTCGGGTCCAAAGAAACAACCAAAAAAATAGTGAATTTTATGGAATATTTGATCTTTTATACCAAGACCAAGATTCATCTTTGTCAGACTTCTTTAGTTGCCAAGAAAGCTAGATCATTAACCTTCAAAAAGGAATTTCGAACTTAACTCGGTCCGTTTTTCATTTCACGTCGATGGGTTGGTAACCAAAAAAAGTGCCCAAATGGGAAAAAATACTTGATTGGATGATTGTACAAAAAAGGTGATAGATTGTTGGTATATTATAATATATAAAGGCAAGAAGAGAAAACCGGATAAGAACTAAAAAAGTCTTGATTGGATCATTAATCCAAAATACAATTTTTTATTCGGTATGGATAAAGGACCCTCCTATGTTATACTATTCAATTCTTGACGATTAATCCATTTGATAGCTCAGGTATTCTTATTCATGATATTGATCTGATTCAATATCATCGCGATGTAATTCATCTCATTGAATTTCCCGGCGAAAGATTGATTCCTCATCTCTATGGGATTAAATCCCGAGTTATTGCGAAATAAAAAAAAAGAGAAATAATGATATTATGGAAGTAAATATTCTTGCATTTATTGCTACTGCACTGTTCATTCTCGTTCCTACTGCCTTTTTACTTATCATATATGTAAAAACCATAAGTCAAAATAATTAATTTGAATGAAACTTGACTTCTTATTCTTAGTTCTTATTAATGATTGAATAAATAAAAAATGAATAAATAAAAGCTTCGTCTTTTGATTCTTAATGAAATGAGCGAACGACAATCAGCAATATTCTATGAGATCTGATAGTATGGTAGAAAGAAATATATTCATCTTTCTTTCTACCATACTATTAACTTTTTTAGTTTTAGTGAAGTATAGAAAGTCGGCTTCTATAGATTAATATAGATCAATCAAAATATTGATCTTCATATATCATATATGGAATATGAATTAGGTATATGTAATCTTAATATTACCCTATTCTAATTCTTTGTTTCATCCATTTGATTTGTATTGATTCCAATCAAGCTCAAAAAAGCAAAAAACAACTCTTAGTCTTACCAGTCGAATTCCAGGGTTTCTTATAGTTTTTTTTAGTTCAAATAGGAACTATGAATCCTGATATACATCCAAAGAATAAAATCAATGAAGTAAAAAGCAATATGTGTATATATAACACCTAGTCATTTTTTTGACATTATGAAGAAGTAATTGGTTACACCACTAACCAATAATTCAAGGAGTTCCATGGGAACGGAACTTATTCGGATTTAGAAACGGAGTCGTAAAAATGATTGAACATCGAAAGTGTGTATCTATTTCTTTTCAACAAAGTACTCCTTTCTTTTTCAAAAAGAAGCATTTAAAAGAAATAAAAGGGAATCCGCTCTTACTCATTGTCGATATATGTGGTAAAATTTAGTTGGTTTATGAATTTAGTAAGAATTCGGTTGGAATCTCTTTCTGTATCCTCTTTACTCTCGGAATACGACCAGGAGAATCGTTGAAATATCTGTTTGATTGAAAAAAGAGTATTAGTCATATAGTACATTACTATACCAGACCAGAATACAATGGAACTTTGAAATAAAGAAAGATATTTGAATTAAATAAACAAATGTAATAATTTAAAGCGCTTTAAAGAACTATCTAGAAAACAATTGATAAAGTTTGATTCATCACCTTAATTAGTAGTACTTAGAGTCCACTTCGTCCCCACACTACGAGTGAAAGGGAAAATGTAAAGATTACCATTAAAGCAGCCCAAGCAAGACTTACTATATCCATGTGAATGATGTCCTCTATTTCGATAAATATGAAGGAATTAGTCCATTATTGTTCACTAATAATAGTGGATCAATAGTGAACAGTCAAAAAGGATTCTGACCCAAGACTCTTGATAAATCAATACACTAAATACACTTCGAATAAATTTTTATATGATTTTTCTAGTAGAAACAGGAAACATTAAGTCTACACAAAATAGGCCTTGCCATTCGTGGAAGTAGTAAGGGAATGTTATTAATTGAACACATAGATAATAAAATCTATTGTTTCTTTTGTTGACCTTCATAAGTAAAAGACATAAACAATATGGAATGAAGATCAATCATTCATCCCTATCTTTCCTATTTGATTTCATTTTTACTATCGCCCGATTGTCACTCTTGAACCAATCGGGCGATAGCCTATTTCATTCTTGGCTAGAGGTTAGTGAAAAAGTCTTTCTTTTTGCACTTTTTTCTAAAAAAGCCAATTAACCATTCAATTCAATCTAATATTGATTGAATGCCTGCGCATTTATAGGCTTTGATGAGTCTGTATCCAAAGTATTTTCCTGCTCTTTTCACACCCACTAATTCGCTTGCCTGTCCGGCTTAGTTCAATTTAAGATAAGATCGAGAAGATCCAGTCCGTAGACACTCCATTGTATTGGAAAGACTTCAAAAGTCTCTTACACTAGAATCTTGAATCTTAGACGCAAGGATTTAAATCCTTTTGAGTTTTGAGAAGCGACAGATGCTTAGAATCAAGCAAGTATCAACAGTTCTTTTACGTCTGTGATGGAATAATCCATTGAGTTATATATTGGCCGAACAGAATAAGGAATTTTGAGTCTTGTATTGATCAGGCGACACCCGGATTTGAACTGGGGAAAAAGGATTTGCAGTCCCCCGCCTTACCACTCGGCCATGTCGCCAAAATGATATAAACTAGACTCAAACTTTTCCCCTCTGGAAGATTACTAAACTTCTTTTTTTATTGTACTTGCTCCTTGAATTCCCTTTTTTCTTAATATCTTTCCTAAAATAAATTCTTTTTTTGATTGGATTTATCCCTTCAATTAATTGTATAGTATCTCCAAAGACACAATGCCTAAAAACCTCCTTATTGCAATGAAAAATGAAGTTTTTTTTTTCCCAAAACAACAACTCAGGACAAATTGAACCATTAACTAGAAAATCTTAATTATTTACTTATTGTTGGATTTGAATCGAATTTTTTACTTAATAAGATAAGAAAATCAAAATTGATA